TTGTCTGAATCCATTCAGACTCACTTTCTAGATGATCCCGCTAGAAGAAGGCGATTATACCAATTTTTCTAGTTACTTCGTTCTCTATTTCTATTTGTTTAAAAGGATCCGAAAAGGAAAAAGATTTTCTTTCCACCGAGCTAAAATAATACGGCCATGTCTCTAGTAAACTAAAGACATCGTATCATAGCTATTTTGCTTCAATTTTTTTTCTACAAATCAAAACAAAAGGTGAAGATTTAGTTACGATTAGAAATAAACTTTGTATATCTTCATCCATGGACCCGTTACTCATACTCATTCAATTGGAAGTATTGATCCAATTTACAAATTTTGTTTCACAATTTCATAATCCAATTTTTCCATTTTTAAGTGGCCCTGAAATCGAAATCGCGAGAATTTATATTTTTCCTCGAATGTGTTATTGAGAGGTAAAGGATTAAATCCCCTTAAGAAATAAAGTTTTTGGTCGGAATATGAATTAAACCGAAATACCCCTTAACTATTAAGGAGATTAATAGAACGAATCACACTTTTACCACTAAACTATACCCGCTACAATGCTATTATTATATACAATAGGTCCTTTTGTCGAACAGAGGAATTGGGTGTAATCAAAAAAAATCATGAAAATTGCAGTGATACAATTTTTGTGGCGAGGTTTTAACTTTTATGAGATTCGGAGAAGAGGTCAATTAAATACCAAGTTCTATCTTTTCTTTGGCTGGAAGAGTCTTGGTAGATACGGCTCACCAAAACCGTTCAAATCACAACAAAAAGGGCATTGTGTAAGGGTTCATTTTCTTTATTCCAGAAAGGCGGTCAAGTAACTAAAAAAGGAAGAAAAAATAATATGAAACGGTACTTTTATAGAATAAGGTAGAGAAAGTTAGCTACTAAGTATAGAGATAGTCCTTCTTCTTTTTGGTCTTGCTTGAATATCTTAATCTAATAATAGCAAGCATTTTTGTTTTTAAATCAGATAAATTTAGCTAGAATTCGATGGAACAAAAAAAGGGCCCGGCTGAGTAGTGACCGAGCCAGGCTGTAGAAAAAAGGGCTCTTCAAAGAACATAAAAGCGGGGAGGTCCTCTTTCTTTATCTTTCTATTTATATTTTTATTTGTAAATTAGATCTTTTAAGTCTTTACTTTCTCGAAAATTATTGCTAATAAAAGTTTTACATATCTATCTATATATAAAAAAGAGAAAGAAGGTGAAAGAACGACTTTTTTGAATCTTTACTTCATTTGGAATGGAACCTATTAATAATTATAATTATCTTTTTCAATTGGGAGAGATGGCTGAGTGGACGAAAGCGTCGGATTGCTAATCCGTTGTACGAGTTATTCGTACCGAGGGTTCGAATCCCTCTCTTTCCGTTTTCGTCGAGAACTTGATATTTTCTTCTTTTTTTTTTCAAATTTAGAAAACCCCTTTTCCTATTTAAACGTATGAAATAACTAAAAAATCCTAAGAAACTGAAAAATAAAACTCGAAAAACGCAAAAACCTTTTAGTTGATTATTCTTCACGTCCAGGATTACGGCCTGGGTCATTAGATAGGAATCCAAAGATGAAGAGAGAAACAAAGAATATTACTACAGTGTAAACGAAAAGTTTGAGAGTAAGCATTACACAATCTCCAAAAACATTAAAAAAAACGAGAAAAGAAAATAGATTGTCCATTTTTATAGCATTCTGTTTTGACACCAAGAAATGAAGTGCTTTCTAGAAATAGAAAATAATTGGAAAAAATTCAAATTAATTTGAAAAAAAAAAAAAGCGTCTTTAATTCCCCAAAATAACTTTCCACAATTAGATAATTATATATTGGTGGGGGACTCTAAGAAAAAAATGTAATAAAGAAAAGATATTTAAGGCCTTTCATTGGAAAAGGAAAAGGGCCAGAATGGGGAAATCTGGCGAGCCCGATTTGATTTCTCGCCGCTATCCATGAATTCAATGTTTGCATTGAAGGTTGATACTGTAAACACTTATTTTTTATTAGCAATTGGTCTAATTTTTCTCGACGAAATCATGAATTTTCTAGGATAATCTTATCGAAAACTTACAGCGGCTTGCCAAACAAATGCTAAAAGAAAAAAGAACACAGGTATGACTGGCATAACATCTATGATTGGATTCAAAAAAGCATAGGCCTCGGGCAATTTGGCGAAGAAAAGACTAGTCATATAAAGAGACGAATTAAGACAGATACAGATTAAACTAAAGATATTAAGCATAACAGACATTTTGTTCTTGGAGATAATTGCAATTTGATTGAGTTCTTGATATAAGGAAAAATAAAGAAAGTAAGGTAGACAAAAAAATCCTTCTTTTTCTTGGAACCTGTCCAATCAAAAATCCCCCAATTCTCAAAGGAGAATCGAAGAAATCATATTTTCATCTACTATTTTAATTGAATTCTATGTAATGATCAATAACTTCAGTCGAATTCTATATCTACACGTGTCAAATTCCTAGCACGAGTTAAAAAATATCAATATATATATATATATTGAATATTCAAAAAAATATATAAAAATTTTCTATAGATATAGATAAGATATCGAACTTTTGACTCCCAAGACCAAAAAATGACCCGTGTGATATAGACAAAAGATATTTGGGGAGCAGTTGACAAAGACGCCTGCCACTTGTATAATATATTAATACAAGAGTGAAAAATAATGGGGCGTGGCCGAGTGGTAAGGCACCGGGTTTTGGTCCCGGCATATCGAAGGTTCGATCCCTTTCGTCCCAGGGTAAAAAGCCCCTTGTAATCTTAGCCTCAAGGATTACAAGGAACCTTTACAAAATTCACGGTCTGTCAGGAACCAGATTTGAACTGGCGACACGAGGATTTTCAGTCCTCTGCTCTGCCAACTGAGCTATCCCGACTAGTCCCGACAGTTTCAACCGGGTTATTCTTTTACACCTCTTAGAAAGAAAAGAACTTAAATCAAAATGCTTGATAGCATGGCGATACATTTATACAAAACTTCCACCCCGAGCACACGCAAGGGAACCCTAGACAGTCAATTGAATAGGGTTCTAGGGCTATACGGATTCGAACCGTAGACTTTCTCGATAAAACAGACCAAACTTATTATAATCACAGTGATCTGAACTGTTTCAAAAACTCAACATGCATTTTTTGTGCATTGGGCTCTTTCCTTAACTGAAAGTTATATCAGTCAGTCGGCCATATTTTTTTGACAGAAAAATAAGTAGATGGCTCCATGTGCTCTGAGTCATTCTTTGAATTTAGAATCAGAAACACTTTCAAAGTGTTTCAAAGGGGGTTTATTTTGACGTAGGTCTGCCTCTGGCCGAGATTAACCCAAGTAAATTGAGTTCTCTCTCGCTCTGGTTAAAAAGAAAATAGGAAACTTTATACACCTTAAAGTTCATAGAGCGAAAAAAGATTTTTTGAGGTCCTTATACTCCTCAAACCTTGCATTGAAGAGAACGAATCTTCACCTTATCAATATCGCAAATCAATCATGGGGTCTGTTTGGTACCTAAACGGATACTCGAATCAGACCCAGGTTTGTCAAGCTATTGTTCTCTTGTTCTTTCAAAGTTCTGAGAGTAAGACGGGGAAAGGTGAATTCTGTTGATTGCATGAAGGGCCCCTTTGAAAAACATTGGCGCGCGTGTAAACGAGGTGCTCTACCCACTGAGCTATAGCCCTGAGTGTTCGTGATACCTATTTTATCATGGATAAAATTTTTTGTCAAGAGGAAGATTTTCAGGATGCCTATTCAAAAAATTTTACCTTTTTCGGTCTTCGATCCTTCATGATTATTTCAAAATAGCGCTAATCTATAATCTCAAAAGGATCCTTTATTTAGGTTTCCAAATTCAAGTAAATCCAGTATTTCAATTTTCTATATAGAATATATAGAAAAAGAAAAAGAGGAACACATTTTTTCAATATTCTTTGATTTCAAAAGGACATTCTCAATGATGAAAAAATCGAATAAAATAAATAGAGAAAAGCCTACCGAACTGATGACCTCCGCATTACAAATACGAGGCTCTAACCCCGGAGCTAAGGAGGCTGGCCTAACAGAAATTCGACATGCACAGGAATTCAATAAACTAGCAGAATCTTTACTGCTATTAACAATTCAATTAGAATACTAATTGAATTCCCTACTAGAGAAGATGAAAGAAGATAGACAAGAAATCAAAGATGAGAAAACACTTTTTCAAGAAAAGTAGAAAATAGAGGCGAGATCGGCATGTTAACATTGGATTCTTTATCTACTATAATAGTAATTTACTACTTGAAAATGAACATGGTTTTGAAATTGAATTTCAAAACCAATCCATTTTTAATTAACAAAAAGGGGGAAATGTCACAACTTCAAGGATATGGTTATAGTAAAGAAGGGTGGACTGAATTGCTGAACAAACTAAGCAACATTGGCTATATACTCGGAAGAGACGCGTATCATATGTATCGTGATAAAACAGCTTTGAGACAAATATCTTTTGGGGAAAAGATTCGCGCGCATGGGGCGGATTCGTCTGTTGAATCTAAAAAATTTTATTTTGAAAGAACGGCCGAGTTTTACAAGCAAACGCTTCGTCAATCTGGCTTTGACAATAGTCAGCGATCTGAGGACAAAATTGGGCGTTTCGAATCTAACCCAGACAATGAAACAAGACATTTGTAGTCAATTGATCCGTTCAATAATTTTTTTATTTTATTGGGCGGCGTCCGGTCAGTCAGAAAAGTGGGTGAAACATCGAATCTATTCAAGCCTAGACGTTCTTAATTAACTCCGAGTTTAATAAGAGGGTTCAGGTTAGGATCTATATGTATATTATGTATATGAGTCAACATGCCAACTATTAAACAATTCATGCATTCCCCCAAATATTTTTGGGAATGTATGAATTGAGAAAAAAGACGTGGTAATGGGAGTATTTGTCCTATATATGCAAATCGAAAGCGGGCAGATCTTTACACGGAGTAGAGTCTAAA